TTTATGGATAGTGTATCCATTTTGATTGATATTATTAGTGATATTAGTGAGGTAGCAGTTACAAAAGGGCGAATTAAACAGATTCCATTTTGTCTTACAAAATGGAAGAGGCAATATACTCTGATAAGGAAGATTCAGAGGAAGATAAGTAAGATTCAGAGGAAGATAAGTACGATTCAGAGGAAGTGTTGGCATAAGTTTGTTCTGTCCCATGGCCTGATTCCTCCAAAAAATAAGCCACCATTGAGATCGACACAGCTGAGATCGGAAAATCTTCGGGAGTTCCTCTCTGCAATCTTTTTCCTTCTTCTTGTGGCTGGAAGTCTCGTTGTGGTACATCTTTACGTTGTTTTCTCGATCGCTAGTGAGTTACAGACAGAGTTCAAAACGGTCAAATCTTTGATAATGGAATCATCTATGCTTGAGATTGAGGTGGGAAAACTTCTGGATAGGTATCCTCTATCTGAATCGAATTCTTTCGGGTTGTTCAGGTTAACTAATCTCTTTCTAGGTGCTCTGCAAAAGATGTTCTTGCGTAATGCTGATGGAATACGCTTTAATAAGAAGAAAAATTGGAAGAAAAAGCTCGTCGAGATCATCGATCTCATAAGTATGCCCTTCGATCCACTCGCTTTTTCGATAAATACGAGATATCTAAGTCATACAAGTAAAGAGATCTATTCAGTGCTAAGAAAAAGGAGCGGGTATTGGATTGATGAAACGATAGAAGACTGGGCCGCAAACAGTGATTGGGTTGAGGATGAAGAAAGAGAAGTCTTGATTCAGTTCTCCACCTTAACGCCAGAAAAAAGGATTGATCGAATTTTATGGAGTCTGACTCAGAGTGATCATTTCTCAAAGAATGACTTTGATTCTCCAATGATGGAACAACCGGGAGAAATTTACTTAGGAAACTTAATTGACCTTCATAACAAGGATCTACTAAATTATGAGTTCGATACATCCTCTTTAGCAGAAAGACGGCTATTCCTTGCTCATTATCAGACAATCACTTATGCACAAACCCCGTCTGGGGCTAATAGTGTTCATGTCCCATCTGATCTACAACCCTTTTCGCTCCGCTTAGCTGTAACCCCCTCTCGGGGTATTTTAGTGATAGGTTCTATAGGAATTGGACGATCCTATTTGGTCAAATACCTAACGAAAAACTCCTATCTTCCTTTCATTACGATATTTCTGGACAAGTTCCGGGATACAGTTTTTCGTTTTGCTGATGATGATGATGACAGTGATGCCAGTGATGATGAGATCGAGATTTTTATTGATGCTCGTGACCCTATTGAGGCTATTAATCAAGATATTCATGTTTTTGACGATATGGATATTGATTTTGATCCTAGTATCTATAGTTTTGAGGAGAGAGATGCTCATGACGATAAGATTAATATGGAGCTGGAACAGCTAACTAGGATGGATGCGCTAACTGAGGAGATGGACACGGTGTGGCGCGTAGCCCAATTTTATATCAGCCTTCAAATCGAATTAACAAAAGCAATCTCTCCTTGCATAATATGGATTCCAAACATTCATGAGCTGCATTTTAGGGATTCGGGTTCCTTCTCCCTCGAGCTATTAGTGAACCTTCTCTCCTGGGATTGTGAAAGATCTTCCACTGGAAATAGTCTTGTTATTGCTTCGACCCATTTTCCCCAATTCGTGGATCCCTCTCTAATAGCTCCGCATAGATTAGATACGTGCATTAAGGTACGAAGGCCTCTTATTCCACAACAACGAAAGCACTTTTTCACTCTTTCATATACTAGGGGATTTCGCTTGGAAAAAAAAGCGTTCCAGGCTAATGGATTCGCGGCCATAACCATGGGTTCCAATGCACAAGATCTTATAGCACTTACCAATGAGGCCCTATCGATTAGTATTTCACATGGGAAATCAATTATAGACGAAAATACAATTAGATTCGCTCGTCATAGACAAACTTGGGATTTGCGAGCCCATGTAATACCGGTTCAGAATTCTCGGCTCCTTTTCTATCAGATAGGAAGGGCTGTCGCACAAAATTTACTTCTAAATAATTGCCCCATAGATCCGATATCTATCTATTTGCAGAAGACATTCTGTAACGAAGGGGATTTTTATTTGTACAGCTCGTACGTCGAACTTGGAATGAGCACGAAGAAATTAACGATACTTCTTTATCTTTTGAATTGTTCTGCCGGATCGGTCGCTCAAGATCTTTGGTCTCCACCCGAACCAGAGGAAAACAATAGGATCGCTTATGGTAGACTCGTTGAGAATGATTTTGATCTAGTTCATGGCCTATTAGAAATAGAAGGCATTCTAGAGGGATTCTCACGGACAGATCTAGAGGGATGCTCACGGACAGAAAAAGATTGCAGTCAGTTTGATAAGGATCGAGTGCCATTGCTTCTTCGGCCCGAACCAAGGAATCCCTCAGATATGATACAAAATGGATTTCAATCTATGATTGATCAGAAATTTATCTATGAATCGGAGGAGG